GCTAGCGTAGCTTAATACAAAGCATAACACTGAAGATGTTAAGATGGGCCCTGAGAAGCTCCGCATGCATAAAGGCATGGTCCTGACCTTATTATCAGCTCTAACCCAACTTACACATGCAAGTCTCCGCAGTCCTGTGAGTACGCCCTTAATCCCCTGCCCGGGGACGAGGAGCGGGCATCAGGCACAAATTTTTAGCCCAAGACGCCTGGCCAAGCCACACCCCCAAGGGAATTCAGCAGTGATAAATATTAAGCCATGAGTGAAAACTTGACTCAGTCAGGGTTAAGAGGGCCGGTAAAACTCGTGCCAGCCACCGCGGTTAAACGAGAGGCCCTAGTTGATAGTACAACGGCGTAAAGGGTGGTTAAGGAAAGCAAACAATAAAGTCAAATGGCCCTTTGGCTGTCATACGCTTCTAGGTGTCCGAAGCCCAATATACGAAAGTAGCTTTAGAAAAGCCCACCTGACACCACGAAAGCTGAGAAACAAACTGGGATTAGATACCCCACTATGCTCAGCCATAAACCTAGATGTCCAACTACAATTAGCCATCCGCCCGGGTACTACGAGCATTAGCTTGAAACCCAAAGGACCTGACGGTGCCTTAGACCCCCCTAGAGGAGCCTGTTCTAGAACCGATAACCCTCGTTAAACCTCACCACTTCTAGCCATCCCAGCCTATATACCGCCGTCGTCAGCTTACCCTGTGAAGGCAATAAAAGTAAGCAAAATGGGCACAACCCAGAACGTCAGGTCGAGGTGTAGCGTACGAAGCGGGAAGAAATGGGCTACATTTTCTATTATAGAACACTACGGACATGCAACATGAAATAGTGCTTGAAGGAGGATTTAGTAGTAAAAAGGAAACAGAGTGTCCTTTTGAACCCGGCTCTGAGGCGCGTACACACCGCCCGTCACTCTCCCCTGTCAAAATGCAATAAAGATACTTAACACCAAAGCGCTGACAAGGGGAGGCAAGTCGTAACATGGTAAGTGTACCGGAAGGTGCACTTGGATTAAATTCAGGGTGTGGCTGAGTTAGTTAAGCATCTCACTTACACCGAGAAGACATCCATGCAAATTGGGTCGCCCTGAGCCAAACAGCTAGCTTAATTACTGATATAATTCGACAATATTCATAACAAAACATGGCCTAACACCATAAACTAAACCATTTTTTTACCTAAGTACGGGAGACGGAAAAGGTTCAACCTAAAGCAATAGAGAAAGTACCGCAAGGGAAAGCTGAAAGAGAAGTGAAACAACCCATATAAGCACTAAGAAACAAAGACTAAACCTTGTACCTTTTGCATCATGATTTAGCCAGCACCCTCAAGCAAAGAGACCTTTAGTTTGAAACCCCGAAACCAAGTGAGCTACCCCGAGACAGCCTATATTATTTAGGGCTAACCCGTCTCTGTGGCAAAAGAGTGGGAAGAGCTCCGGGTAGAAGTGACAGACCTACCGAACCTGGTGATAGCTGGTTGTCTGAGAAGTGGATAGAAGTTCAGCCTCATACACCCCAAATCAATATGTATATTATTAAGACACTGAGGGAAATATATGAGAGTTAGTTGAAAGGGGTACAGCCCTTTTAGCAAAGGATACAACCTTTACAGGAGAATAAAGATCATAATATGTAAAACATACTGTTTTAGTGGGCCTAAAAGCAGCCACCTAAATAGAAAGCGTTAAAGCTCAGACAGAAAGAAGTTTATTATACCGATAAAAAATCTTATTTCCCTAATTATATCAGATTAACCCATGCCAACATGGAAGAAATTATGCTAGAATGAGTAACAAGAAGACCTGCGCTTCTCCTTGCACAAGTGTAAACCAGATCGGACAAGCCACTGGAACTTAACGAACCCAACCCAAGAGGGTAATGTGAACAACAAAAATATCAAGAAGAATTCACAGTTAGACTAATCGTTAACCCCACACTGGAGTGCTATTTTATAAAGGAAAGACTAAAGGGTGGGAAAGGAACTCGGCAAACACAAGCCTCGCCTGTTTACCAAAAACATCGCCTCCTGCAACTAAATTGAGTATAGGAGGTCCAGCCTGCCCAGTGACTACGGGTTCAACGGCCGCGGTATTTTGACCGTGCAAAGGTAGCGCAATCACTTGTCTCTTAAATAGAGACCTGTATGAATGGCTAGACGAGGGCTTAACTGTCTCCCCCACCAAGTCAGTGAAATTGATCTATCCGTGCAGAAGCGGGTATGACCATACAAGACGAGAAGACCCTTTGGAGCTTAAGGTACAAACTTATCCACGTTAAACAACTCTATAAAAAGTAAGAACTTAGTGGCAAATAAAATTTTACCTTCGGTTGGGGCGACCGCGGAGGAAAAACAAGCCTCCGAGTGGACTGGGGCAAACCCCTAAAGCCAATAGAAACATCTATAAGCCGCAGAATATCTGACCAAAAATGATCCGACTCCAGAAGTCGATCAACGAACCAAGTTACCCTAGGGATAACAGCGCAATCCCCTCCCAGAGTCCATATCGACGAGGGGGTTTACGACCTCGATGTTGGATCAGGACATCCTAATGGTGCAGCCGCTATTAAGGGTTCGTTTGTTCAACGATTAAAGTCCTACGTGATCTGAGTTCAGACCGGAGTAATCCAGGTCAGTTTCTATCTGTAACGCTACTTTTCCTAGTACGAAAGGATTGGAAAAGAGGGGCCCATACTTAAGGCACGCCCCGCCCCAAATTAATGAAAACAAATAAATTAAGTAAAGGGAGGGCCAAAACCCCTGCCGCTCAAGATAAGGACATACTGGGGTGGCAGAGCATGGTAAATTGCGAAAGGCCTAAGCCCTTTAAACCAGAGGTTCAAATCCTCTTCCCAGTTTATGCTAAACACCCTAATAAGCCACCTAATTAATCCCCTCGCCTATATCGTGCCCGTCCTACTAGCCGTAGCCTTCCTAACCCTTCTGGAGCGAAAGGTATTAGGATATATGCAACTACGCAAAGGCCCTAATGTGGTCGGACCTTATGGCCTGTTACAACCTATCGCCGATGGGTTAAAACTATTTATTAAAGAACCCATCCGCCCCTCTACTTCCTCCCCCTTCCTATTCTTAGCTACCCCTATTCTCGCACTAACCCTGGCCATGACCCTATGAGCACCCATACCCATGCCTTACCCCGTCATTGACCTTAACTTAGGGGTCCTGTTTATTTTGGCCTTATCAAGCCTTGCAGTGTATTCTATCCTTGGGTCCGGATGAGCATCAAACTCAAAATATGCACTAATTGGTGCCCTCCGGGCGGTCGCCCAAACAATCTCATATGAGGTAAGCCTCGGACTTATTCTCCTCTCAGTAATTGTCTTTTCTGGCGGCTATACTCTCCAAACATTTAACACAGCACAAGAGAGTATCTGGCTACTAGTCCCTGCATGACCCCTCGCCGCGATATGATATATCTCAACCCTAGCAGAAACTAACCGCGCACCCTTCGATTTAACAGAAGGTGAATCAGAGCTTGTATCAGGCTTTAACGTAGAATACGCAGGAGGACCCTTTGCTTTATTTTTCCTAGCCGAATATGCAAATATCTTGTTAATAAACACCCTATCCGCCGTATTATTTATGGGGACATCACACTTCCCGGGCATGCCAGAATTAACAACAATCAGTCTAATAATTAAAGCCGCACTATTATCTGTGGTATTCCTATGAGTCCGGGCTTCTTATCCACGATTTCGATATGACCAACTTATGCATCTAGTATGAAAGAATTTTCTTCCTCTAACACTAGCGCTTGTATTATGACACATTTCCCTTCCTATCGCGCTAGCAGGCCTCCCACCACAATTCTAGCTCAGGAACTGTGCCCGAATGCCCAGGGACCACTTTGATAGAGTGGCTAATAGGGGCTAAAATCCCCTCAGTTCTTAGAAAGAAGGGAGTCGAACCCATGCCCAAGAGATCAAAACTCTTAGTGCTTCCTCTACACCACTTTCTAGGATGGGGTCAGCTAATTAAGCTTTCGGGCCCATACCCCGAACATGACGGTTAAAATCCCTCCTCCATCAATGAACCCCTACGTACTTACAACCCTACTATCCAGCCTAGGATTAGGAACCACCCTAACATTTGCTAGTTCCCACTGACTACTGGCTTGAATGGGGCTAGAAATTAATACTTTGGCAATTATCCCCCTAATGGCACAGCACCACCACCCCCGCGCAGTGGAAGCAGCCACAAAATACTTCCTAACCCAAGCCACCGCAGCAGCTATAATTCTGTTTGCAAGCATAACAAATGCCTGGGTCACAGGAGGGTGGGACATGAGTGATATATCAAACCCCATTGCCAGCACAATAGTCATCACCGCCCTGGCGCTTAAAATTGGACTAGCCCCTATGCACTTCTGAATACCTGAAGTTTTACAGGGGTTAGATCTTTTAACCGGACTAATTTTATCCACCTGACAAAAGCTTGCTCCACTTGCTCTCATTATTCAAACAGCTCAGGCTATCGACCCCCTACTCCTGACAGCCCTGGGCCTATTATCCACGCTGGTCGGTGGTTGAGGAGGGCTAAACCAGACCCAACTCCGGAAAATTTTAGCCTACTCCTCAATTGCACATATAGGCTGAATGATTATTGTTCTCCAATATGCCCCCCAACTCACCCTCCTTGCACTACTAACATATATCTTTATAACATCCGCGGCCTTCCTTACCCTAAAAACCTCCTCCACCACAAAAGTTAGCACCCTTGCGATTACCTGATCAAAAAACCCTGTCTTGACAGCAACCACTGCCTTGGTATTACTATCGTTGGGTGGTTTGCCTCCTCTTACGGGGTTTATACCAAAGTGGCTTATTTTACAAGAATTGGCAAAACAGAGCCTTCCCCTTACCGCCACAGTTATGGCCCTCGCGGCCCTCCTCAGCCTGTACTTCTACTTACGGCTCTGCTATGCAATGACACTCACCATTTCTCCTAACACTGTTAATTCAGCCACCCCCTGGCGAGTTCAAACAACTCAAGCCTCTCTCCCCCTAGCCCTAGCTACTACGCTAGCACTGGGCCTTCTTCCCATAACTCCAGCCATTGTAATGCTAGTCACCTAGGGGCTTAGGATAACATTAGACCAAGAGCCTTCAAAGCTCTAAGCAGAAGTGAAAATCTTCTAGCCCCTGATAAGACCTACAAGAGTCTATCTTGCATTTTCTAATTGCAAATCAAATGTTTTTGTTAAACTAAGGCCTTTCTAGATGGGAAGGCCTCGATCCTACAAACTCTTAGTTAACAGCTAAGCGCTCAAGCCAGCGAGCATCCATCTACTTTTCCCGCCGCGGCCTAGTGAGGCGGGAAAAGCCCCGGCAGGGTATTATTCTGCGTTTCTGGATTTGCAATCCAACGTGATACTTCACCACGAGGCTTTGATAGGGAGAGGACTTAAACCTCTGTCTTCGGGGCTACAACCCACCGCCTGAACGCTCGGCTACCCTACCTGTGGCAATTACACGCTGATTCTTTTCTACAAACCACAAAGACATTGGTACCCTCTATCTTGTATTCGGTGCCTGAGCAGGAATGGTGGGAACCGCTTTAAGCCTCCTAATTCGGGCCGAATTAAGCCAACCCGGATCACTCCTAGGTGATGACCAAATTTATAATGTTATCGTTACCGCCCATGCCTTCGTTATAATTTTCTTTATAGTAATGCCAATTCTTATCGGGGGATTCGGAAATTGACTCGTTCCCCTAATAATTGGCGCACCTGATATAGCATTCCCACGAATAAATAACATAAGTTTTTGGCTTCTTCCTCCATCGTTCCTTCTACTATTAGCCTCTTCTGGCGTTGAGGCCGGGGCTGGGACAGGGTGAACGGTATACCCCCCACTCGCAGGCAACCTGGCCCACGCGGGGGCATCGGTAGATTTAACAATTTTCTCACTACATCTGGCGGGTGTCTCATCAATTTTAGGGGCAGTAAACTTTATTACCACAATTATTAATATAAAACCCCCAGCCATTTCCCAATACCAAACACCCCTCTTCGTATGAGCCGTACTTGTAACAGCCGTTCTTCTTCTCTTATCACTACCAGTGCTGGCTGCCGGAATTACAATGCTTCTTACCGATCGAAATCTTAACACTACATTCTTTGACCCGGCAGGGGGAGGAGACCCCATTTTATACCAACATCTGTTCTGATTCTTTGGCCACCCAGAGGTTTATATCTTAATTTTACCCGGATTTGGTATTATTTCACATGTCGTAGCCTACTACGCCGGCAAAAAAGAACCATTTGGCTATATAGGAATGGTCTGAGCTATAATGGCTATTGGCCTTCTTGGGTTCATCGTCTGAGCCCACCATATGTTCACTGTTGGGATAGACGTAGACACCCGTGCCTACTTTACATCTGCAACAATAATTATTGCCATCCCTACCGGTGTAAAAGTATTTAGCTGGCTTGCTACGCTTCACGGCGGTTCTATCAAATGAGAAACCCCTATATTATGAGCCCTAGGCTTTATTTTCCTTTTTACAGTGGGTGGACTAACAGGAATTGTTCTGGCTAATTCATCCCTTGATATTGTTCTTCACGATACCTACTACGTAGTTGCTCACTTCCATTACGTACTCTCAATAGGCGCTGTATTCGCCATCATGGCAGCCTTCGTTCACTGATTCCCACTATTTTCAGGATATACCCTAAATGATACTTGAACAAAAATCCACTTCGGGGTAATATTCATTGGTGTTAACCTCACATTTTTCCCCCAACATTTCCTAGGCCTAGCAGGAATGCCACGGCGATACTCTGACTACCCAGACGCCTATGCCCTATGAAACACAGTCTCATCTATTGGATCACTTATCTCCCTGGTGGCAGTAATTATGTTTCTGTTTATTTTATGAGAAGCCTTTGCTGCCAAACGAGAAGTATCCTCAGTAGAACTAACTATAACAAACGTAGAATGACTCCACGGTTGTCCCCCACCATATCACACATTTGAGGAGCCAGCATTCGTGCAAGTTCAATCAAACTAACGAGAAAGGGAGGAATTGAACCCCCATGTACTGGTTTCAAGCCAGTCACATAACCACTCTGTCACTTTCTTCTGGAGATATTAGTAAAATATGAATATTACATCACCTTGTCGAGGTGAAATTGCTGGTTAAATCCCAGCATGTCTTATCCAAGATTTAATGGCACATCCCACGCAACTAGGATTCCAAGACGCGGCATCACCCGTTATAGAAGAACTTCTTCACTTCCATGACCACGCCCTAATAATTGTATTTCTAATTAGCACTTTAGTACTTTATATTATTGTTGCAATGGTCTCAACTAAACTTACCAATAAATACATTCTAGACTCTCAAGAAATCGAAATTGTATGAACGGTCTTACCGGCTGTCATTCTAGTTTTAATTGCCCTCCCTTCCCTTCGTATTTTATACCTTATAGACGAAATTAATGACCCCCACCTAACAATTAAAGCCATAGGACACCAATGGTACTGAAGCTACGAGTATACAGATTACGAAGACCTGGGATTTGATTCCTACATAATTCCAACCCAGGACCTCACACCAGGCCAATTCCGGCTCCTAGAAACAGACCATCGAATAGTAGTTCCAATAGAGTCACCAGTTCGTGTGCTAGTATCAGCCGAAGACGTATTGCACTCTTGAGCTGTCCCATCCCTAGGTGTAAAAATAGACGCAGTTCCCGGACGATTAAACCAAACTGCCTTTATCGCCTCACGCCCAGGTGTATTTTATGGCCAATGCTCTGAAATCTGCGGGGCTAATCACAGCTTTATACCTATTGTAGTTGAAGCCGTCCCACTGGAACACTTTGAAAGTTGATCCTCATTAATACTAGAAGACGCCTCACTAGAAAGCTAATTATTGGACAAAGCGTTGGCCTTTTAAGCCAAAGTTTGGTGACTACCGACCACCTCTAGTGAAATGCCTCAACTTAACCCCAACCCCTGATTCGCAATTCTAGTATTTTCATGGGTCGTTTTCCTCACCGTTATTCCGACCAAAGTCCTAAACCACACAACACCAAATGAACCAGCCCCAATAAGTGAAGAAAAACATAAGACTGAGCCCTGAAACTGACCATGATAGTAAGTTTTTTCGATCAATTTGCAAGCCCATCCTTCCTAGGGATCCCACTTATTGCCGTTGCGATTGCACTCCCATGAGTGCTATTCCCAACTCCTCCGTCCCGATGAATAAATAATCGACTTATTACTATTCAAACGTGATTTATTAACCGATTTACTAATCAACTAATAATACCCCTAAATACAGGGGGACATAAATGGGCCCTACTACTGGCCTCATTAATAGTATTCCTTATCACAATTAATATATTAGGCCTTCTACCATATACCTTTACACCCACAACACAACTATCATTAAATATAGGACTTGCCGTGCCGCTATGACTTGCAACAGTAATTATTGGGATGCGAAACCAACCAACAGTTGCTCTCGGTCACCTGTTACCGGAGGGAACCCCAATCCCCTTAATCCCTGTGTTAATTATCATCGAGACAATTAGCCTGTTCATCCGGCCACTGGCGTTAGGAGTCCGACTTACGGCCAATTTAACTGCAGGCCACCTATTGATTCAACTTATCGCTACCGCTGTCTTTGTACTGTTACCCCTAATACCAACAGTAGCCATCCTAACCGCCGCCGTCCTTTTCCTCTTAACACTTCTGGAGGTTGCGGTAGCAATAATTCAGGCCTACGTATTTGTATTACTCCTAAGCCTCTACCTGCAAGAAAACGTTTAATGGCCCACCAAGCACATGCATATCATATGGTTGATCCAAGCCCATGACCACTAACCGGAGCCGTCGGTGCTCTACTAATAACATCCGGCCTAGCAATCTGGTTTCACTTCCACTCAGTAACACTAATAACCCTTGGCCTTATTCTTCTGCTTCTTACAATATTTCAATGATGACGTGATGTTATTCGAGAGGGGACCTTTCAAGGCCATCACACCCCACCAGTACAAAAAGGACTACGCTACGGAATAATTCTATTTATTACCTCTGAAGTATTTTTCTTTCTGGGCTTCTTTTGAGCCTTTTACCACTCAAGTTTAGCACCAACACCTGAACTAGGGGGATGTTGACCTCCCACAGGAGTTACTACATTAGACCCATTCGAAGTCCCACTCCTCAATACAGCCGTGCTACTAGCATCTGGCGTAACAGTTACCTGAGCCCACCACAGCATCATAGAGGGTGAACGAAAACAGGCCATTCAGTCCCTAGCACTCACAATTCTTCTAGGATTTTATTTCACTGCTCTTCAAGCAATAGAATACTACGAAGCACCTTTTACGATTGCAGATGGCGTATATGGTTCTACATTCTTCGTAGCCACAGGCTTCCACGGACTCCATGTTATTATTGGGTCAACCTTCCTGGCCGTCTGCCTTCTCCGCCAAATTCAATACCACTTTACATCTGAACATCATTTCGGTTTTGAAGCCGCTGCCTGATACTGACACTTCGTTGACGTAGTATGATTATTCCTTTACGTATCAATTTATTGATGAGGCTCATATCTTTCTAGTATTAAAGTTAGTACAAATGACTTCCAATCATTTAGTCTTGGTTAAACCCCAAGGAAAGATAATGAATCTAATTACAACTATCTTCGCTATTACAGCAGCCTTATCATCGATTTTAGCAGTTGTATCTTTCTGGCTGCCACAAATAAACCCAGACGCAGAGAAACTCTCGCCCTATGAATGCGGCTTTGATCCATTAGGATCCGCCCGATTACCTTTCTCACTACGATTCTTTCTAGTGGCAATTCTGTTCCTCTTATTTGACTTAGAAATTGCTCTCCTCCTTCCCCTGCCTTGAGGCGATCAGCTCCACAACCCAACCGGAACATTCTTTTGAGCTACCACAGTTCTAATTCTCCTAACCCTCGGACTAATTTACGAATGAACCCAGGGGGGCCTAGAATGAGCAGAATAGGGAGTTAGTCCAAAAAAGACCTTTGATTTCGGCTCAGAAGATCGTGGTTTAAGTCCACGACTCCCTTATGACACCAGTACATTTTAGCTTTAGCTCAGCCTTTATTCTAGGGCTTATAGGGCTAGCATTTCACCGCACACATCTTCTCTCCGCATTACTGTGCCTAGAGGGAATAATACTCTCACTATTTATTGCGCTAGCCTTATGAGCAATACAATTTGAATCAACAAGCTTCTCTACCGCACCAATACTACTTCTAGCTTTCTCCGCTTGCGAGGCAAGCACAGGTCTTGCGCTCCTAGTAGCCACAGCCCGTACCCATGGCACCGACCGACTACAAAACCTTAATCTTTTACAATGCTAAAGGTATTAATTCCAACAATCATGTTATTTCCAACAATTTGATTAACCTCCCCTAAATGACTATGAACAGCCACAACCGCCCATGGCCTCTCAATCGCCCTTATTAGCCTTTCATGACTTAAGTGAACATCAGAGACTGGATGAACCACGTCTAATCTGTATCTGGCAACAGATCCTCTCTCTACCCCCCTTCTGGTATTAACATGCTGGCTCCTTCCCCTAATGATTCTAGCCAGCCAGAATCACGTCAATTCTGAGCCAATCAGCCGGCAACGCCTCTATATTATACTTCTTACCTCACTCCAAACTTTCCTAATTATAGCATTCGGCGCCACAGAAATTATCATGTTCTATATTATATTTGAAGCCACGCTTATCCCAACCCTTATTATTATTACCCGGTGGGGTAATCAGACTGAACGCCTCAGCGCAGGTACCTATTTTCTGTTTTATACCCTGGCAGGTTCCTTGCCGCTTTTAGTTGCTCTACTTCTACTCCAGCAATCTACGGGAACTTTATCCATGTTAGTAATTCAATATGCTCAGCCAATGTTGCTTAACTCCTGAGGCCATAAAATCTGATGAGCAGGCTGTTTAATTGCCTTTCTAGTAAAAATACCACTGTATGGGGTACACCTGTGATTACCAAAAGCACATGTAGAAGCCCCTATTGCGGGATCTATAGTACTAGCAGCTGTTCTGCTTAAGCTTGGAGGCTATGGAATAATACGAATAATAATTATGCTAGACCCCCTCTCTAAAGAACTAATTTATCCTTTTATTATTTTAGCGCTGTGAGGCATTATCATGACCGGGTCTATTTGTCTACGACAGACAGACCTTAAGTCACTAATTGCCTATTCATCTGTAAGCCATATAGGACTTGTAGCGGGGGGTATTTTAATTCAAACCCCATGAGGCTTCTCAGGGGCAATCATTTTAATAATTGCCCATGGTCTAGTATCCTCTATGTTATTTTGCCTGGCCAACACGGCCTATGAACGAACGCATAGTCGAACCATAATTCTTGCTCGAGGCCTACAAGTAATTTTTCCGCTAACGGCAGTGTGATGATTCATTGCTAACCTGGCCAACCTAGCATTACCACCTCTCCCTAACCTAATAGGAGAGCTCATAATTATTACAACCCTATTTAATTGATCCCCCTGAACCATTGCACTCACAGGACTAGGAACATTAATTACCGCAAGCTACTCCCTCTATATGTTCTTAATATCTCAACGCGGCCCAACACCAAGCCATGTTATGAAGCTGCCCCCCTTCCACACCCGAGAACACCTATTAATAGCCCTCCACCTTATTCCAGTAATTCTCCTTGTAATAAAACCAGAACTCATATGAGGTTGATGCTACTAGTAAGTATAGTTTAACCAAAATATTAGATTGTGATTCTAAAGACGGGGGTTAAAACCCCCTTACTCACCGAGGAAGGACAGACATCAGTAAGTACTGCTAATCCTTATGCACCGAGGTTAAAATCCTCGGCTTCCTTACGCTCCTGAAGGATAACAGTTCATCCATTGGTCTTAGGAACCAAAGACTCTTGGTGCAAATCCAAGCGGGAACTATGAATTTAGTAGCCCTAATCATGTCATCCTCACTTATTTTAGTTCTCACGGTCCTCATATTCCCCCTACTAATGACGCTAAGCCCAAAGCCTCGAAAGTCAGAGTGAGCGGGTACACATGTTAAAACTGCCGTTAGTACCGCATTTTTCATTAGCCTATTACCACTTATAATTTTTCTTGATCAAGGGGTAGAAAGTGTTACCACAAACTGACAATGAATAAATACACAAATATTCGACGCAAATATCAGCTTTAAATTCGACCACTACTCCCTTATTTTTACCCCTATTGCCCTATATGTTACCTGATCAATTTTAGAATTTGCATTATGATATATACACTCGGACCCATATATAAACCGGTTCTTCAAATATCTACTCTTATTTCTAGTAGCCATAATTACCCTTGTCACAGCCAATAATATATTTCAATTATTCATTGGCTGGGAAGGAGTAGGGATTATGTCTTTTTTACTAATCGGCTGATGACACGGACGGGCAGACGCCAACACAGCGGCCCTCCAAGCTGTTATTTACAACCGCGTCGGGGATATTGGACTAATTTTAGCCATAGCCTGGTTCGCGATCAACCTAAACTCCTGAGAAATTCAACAAATCTTCTTTTTATCAAAAAATTTTGACATAACAATCCCCCTAGTAGGACTTATCCTTGCAGCAACAGGAAAATCGGCCCAGTTCGGCCTACATCCCTGGCTCCCTTCTGCCATAGAGGGCCCCACACCAGTATCAGCCCTACTTCACTCTAGCACCATAGTTGTTGCCGGAATCTTCCTACTAATTCGCCTTCACCCCCTTATGGAGAACAATAAGCTGGCCTTAACAATCTGCCTATGCCTAGGAGCACTAACCACTTTATTTACAGCCACTTGCGCCCTAACCCAAAATGACATCAAGAAAATTGTAGCTTTCTCAACATCAAGTCAACTTGGACTAATAATAGTTACAATTGGGCTAAATCAACCACAACTAGCATTTCTTCATATTTGTACACACGCGTTCTTCAAGGCTATATTATTCTTATGCTCGGGGTCAATTATTCACAGCCTAAATGATGAGCAAGATATTCGAAAGATAGGGGGACTCCATAAACTCATACCCGCCACCTCAACATACCTCACAATTGGCAGCCTTGCACTAACGGGTACTCCATTCCTAGCCGGGTTCTTCTCAAAAGATGCCATTATTGAAGCCCTGAACACCTCTTATCTTAACGCCTGAGCCCTAACCCTAACACTAATTGCCACCTCATTTACCGCAGTATACAGCTTCCGGGTCGTGTATTTTGTCACCATGGGGTCCCCTCGATTTTTACCACTATCCCCCATCAACGAAAACAACCCCTTGGTGATTAACCCCATCAAACGACTTGCTTGGGGAAGCATCGTTGCAGGACTTGTGATTACATATAACTTCCTCCCCTTAAAAACACCCGTTATAATAATACCTATCACCTTAAAACTAGCAGCCCTTATCGTGACGATCATCGGACTTTTAATTGCCATAGAACTTGCAGCCATAACTAATAAACAAATTAAAATTACCCCCACGGCTCCTACGCACCACTTCTCAAATATACTGGGCTATTTCCCTGCACTAATTCACCGACTCTCTCCAAAAGCCAACCTCACTTTAGGGCAATCAGCTGCCACCAAGCTGGATCAAACATGATTTCAGACTACAGGGCCAAAAGGACTAGCACTCACCCAAATAACAATGGCAAAACTACTGAATGATATCCAACTGGGGATAATTAAAACGTATTTAACCATCTTCCTTTTAACCATAGCCTTAGCAGTCCTCTTAGTTCTTATTTAAACTGCCCGAAGACTGCCGCGACTCAAACCCCGAGTAAGCTCCAGTACCACAAGCAGTGTTAGAAGCAACACCCAGGCACAAATAACCAACATCGCACCCCCAGATGAATATATTATAGCTACACCGCCAATATCCCCCCGTAGTGTAGAAAACTCTTTTAACCCGTCAATAATTACTCAAGACCCTTCATACCACTCCCCTCAAAATAATCCGGCTATCAGAACAACACCTAATACGTAAATTAAGACGTACCCGGCTACCGAACGACTCCCTCAGGCCTCTGGAAAGGGCTCAGCAGCTAAGGCTGCCGAGTAAGCAAATACCACAAGCATTCCCCCTAAGTAAATTAAGAATAGAACTAGCGATAGAAAAGACCCCCCACAACCGACTAATACTCCACACCCAACCCCCGCCGCCACTACTAAACCTAAAGCAGCAAAATAAGGCGTTGGATTGGACGCAACGGCAATTAACCCCACAATTAAAGCTACCAATAATAAAAACACAAGATAGGTCATAATTCCTGCTCAGACTTTAACCGAGACCAATGACTTGAAGAACCACCGTTGTAATTCAACTACAGGAACAATAATGGCAAGCCTACGAAAAACCCACCCCCTAATAAAAATCGCCAACGATGCACTAGTTGACCTCCCAACACCATCTAATATTTCAGTGATATGAAACTTTGGATCCCTCCTAGGATTATGTTTAATTACCCAAATTCTGACAGGGCTATTTTTAGCCATGCACTATACCTCTGACATCTCAACCGCATTTTCATCAGTAACCCACATCTGCCGAGACGTTAACTATGGCTGACTTATCCGAAGCCTACATGCTAATGGAGCATCATTCTTCTTCATCTGTATTTATATACATATTGCCCGAGGCCTATACTATGGGTCATACCTTTATAAAGAGACCTGAAATATTGGTGTAGTCCTACTCCTTTTAGTTATAATAACCGCCTTCGTCGGCTATGTACTTCCATGGGGCCAAATATCGTTTTGAGGCGCCACAGTAATTACAAACTTGTTATCAGCAGTGCCATACATAGGGGACACCCTTGTTCAGTGAATCTGAGGGGGCTTCTCGGTAGACAACGCAACACTGACGCGATTCTTCGCCTTCCACTTCCTCCTGCCTTTTGTTATCGCCGGCGCAACCATTCTACACTTACTATTTCTACACGAAACCGGGTCAAACAACCCGGCCGGACTAAACTCTGATGCGGATAAAATTTCCTTCCACCCATACTTTTCATACAAAGACCTTCTTGGCTTCGTGCTAATACTATTAGCCCTCACATCTTTAGCACTATTTTCTCCCAACCTATTAGGTGACTCAGAAAATTTTATCCCGGCAAACCCCCTAGTCACTCCTCCACATATTCAGCCTGAATGATATTTTTTATTTGCCTACGCCATCCTACGATCTATTCCAAATAAACTAGGAGGGGTCCTCGCACTATTATTTAGTATTCTTGTGCTACTAGTTGTGCCTATTCTACACACCTCAAAACAACGAGGACTAACCTTCCGCCCCATGACCCAATTTCTATTCTGAACCCTAGTGGCAGATATACTTATCTTAACATGAATCGGAGGCATACCCGTAGAACATCCATATATTATCATTGGCCAAGCCGCATCAATTCTATACTTTGCACTTTTCCTTGTTCTTGTCCCGCTGGCAGGATGAGTAGAAAATAAAGCACTGAAATGAGCTTGCCCTAGTAGCTTAGCCTAAAAGCATCGGTCTTGTAATCCGAAGATCGAGGGTTAAACCCCCTCCTAGCGCCCAGAAAAGAGAGATTTTAACTCCCACCCCTGGCTCCCAAAGCCAGAATTCTAAGTTAAACTATCTTCTGCCAGTAACCTATATGGTTACTATAATATATGTACTGTGTTAGTACATATATATGTATTATCACCATTCATTTATTTTAACCTAAAAGCAAGTACTAACGTCTAAGACGTACATACGCAAATTGTTAAAACTCACAAATAATTTATTTTAAGCTGGGAAATAGGTTTATCCCCTACATATGGCTCTCACAATTTTCCTTGAAATAAACAACTAAGGTTTAGTTTAAACATATTAATGTAGTAAGAGACCACCAACCGGTTCATATAAGGCATACTATTAATGATAGAATCAGGGACACAAAATGTGGGGGTTGCACACTGTGAATTATTCCTTGCATCTGGTTCCTATTTCAGGTCCATAATTATAAGACTCCACCCTTTATTAATTATACTGGCATCTGATTAATGGTGTAATTACATACTCCTCGTTACCCAACATGCCGAGCGTTCATTTATATGCATAGGGGTTCTCTTTTTTGGTTGCCTTTCACTTTGCACTTCAGAGTGTAAACTCAAATGATATATAAGGTGGTGTCCTTCCTTGCATGAATTAAACTAGGTTCATTATTAAAAGACATAACTTAAGAATTACATATTACTCTATCAAGTGCATAACATATTATCCTTTCTTCAACTTACCCTTATATATATGCCCCCCCTTTTGGCTTTTGCGCGACAAACCCCCCTACCCCCTACGCTCAGAGAGTCCTGTATTCCTTGTCAAACCCCGAAACCAAGGAAGGCTCGAGAGCGTGCCAGCTAACAAGTTGAAATATGGGTTAGCCATCCGCGTTATATATATATATATACGTGTCATATCGACCCATCACAATAAATATTTCCAAAAAATTAGCCTAAAAAACTCTACTAAATTTGCCACTAGGTTTCTCAATGCTAAAAAATCCAACATATTTAACC